ACACATAATTATTATTATATCTCTTCTATTCAATATATCTATTATTATATCTATTATTTAATTTAATAAATTTATTAATAAGTTTTTTCTATAATATATATTATTATATATTAATAATTATAATTAATATAATAAGAATTATAGAACTAGAATACCTTCTACTTCTATTTTAAATATATATAAATATATATTTAAATTTAAATATAATAAATATGTAAAATACTATTTCAAATACAAATCTTTATTTCAATCTTTGAAATAATGACTAATAGTAGTAGATTAGATTTCAAATTGAAAATAATATTATAATGAATAATTAGATTACAGGACAATTATTAAATTATATTATTTAATAAAAAAAAAAAAATAATATAATGTAATATAATGTATAGAATAGAATTCTACATTAGAATTCTAAAAAATTGGATGGATTATAAAAAGAAATTAAATTAAAATATATAAATAAGTAATTAGAAATTCGATATTTCTATCGAATTCGAAATTAATAAATGGATTTTTGCTTTTAGTTTTGTTATTATATATTATATTAGAATGATAGGGTCGGTATCTGTCCGCTCTAAGGAAAAAAGAAAAAGAATCGAACGTTCGAGTATTCCAAATTCTATCAAAAAATGATAGAAGGGGGGAGATAAAAAAGAGATAGATATGTGGTATATATCTCTCTATATTGAATTGCGAATACAGAGATAATAGAATCATTTCTGATTCGACCAAATATGGCTATCCAATATAGATGAAAGAAAATCAAGTAAACAATGATAGAAGGAAACTTTTTTTTTTTTTTCAAAATGGGAATAGGTATTACATTCTCATAATACAAATGAAAAAACATCCTAATGAGATCCCAATCTCAAAGAAAAAAAGGGGGGATATGGCGAAATTGGTAGACGCTACGGACTTAATTGGATTGAGCCTTGGTATGGAAACTTACCAAGTGAAAACTTTCAAATTCAGAGAAACCCTGGAATTCACAATGGGCAATCCTGAGCCAAATCCTGCTTTCCGAAAACAAAAAAATAAAAGTTCATAAAGTTAAAATTAAACAAAAAAGGATAGGTGCAGAGACTCAATGGAAGCTGTTCTAACAAATGGAGTTGACAACATTTCCTTTCGCAGTAGGAAATGAATCCTTCTATCAAAATTCCAGAAAGGATCAAGGATAAACATATATATATATTTCTATATATTTACTGAAATACTATTTCAGTTGATTAATGAAAATTACAAACTTATATTTGGAAATATTTCGATTCGATTTCGATCACAAAAGATGTCAATCAAATGAATTCCAACTTGAAGAAAAAATGTAATATTCATTGATCAAATCAGTCACTCCAACATAGTCTGATGGATCTTTTGAAGAAAAGATTAATCAGACGAGAATAAAGATAGAGTCCCATTCTACATGTCAATACCGACACCAATGAAATTTTTAGTAAGAGGAAAATCCGTCGACTTTAGAAATCGTGAGGGTTCAAGTCCCTCTATCCCCAAAAGCCCTTGTTATTCTCTAATTTTTTATCCTATATCCTCTTTTTTTTTATTTAGTTGACATAGACTCAACTAATTTCTTAAAATGAGGATAGTGCGTCAAGAATGGTCGGGATAGCTCAGCTGGTAGAGCAGAGGACTGAAAATCCTCGTGTCACCAGTTCAAATCTGGTTCCCGGCAATTCATTTGTATGAGTATCTATTCCCATATTCATTTTAATGAATTTTGGGAATAGATATATATTTATTAGTGGTGTTGATTATCATACATAATTTATCTAGGTGTCCGCAGATATTCTCTTTCTAGATGAAGAAAGAATAGATGTATATTCTAGGTATATAAAGTATGTAAATGAATTATTCGATTTTGTTTCGCTTTTTTCTGCGCTCCAAAAAGAATGTTAATATTTCAACAATATTCAAATGGTTAAATTTGTTGGTTGAAAGACCAAAAAGTTGAATCTAGGCGAATTCAGAGGTTGGGAATAGTAAAAATTCATCTCAGATATATTACAAAAAAATCCGGTCCGTTTTTTTGTATTTTTTTGGTATTTCTATTTTCTTCATTTCTTTGATCGTACTTTTTATTTTGTGGAGCCGGATATATAATTGATGTGTATCTTACATAGTTAATGATGGAGACCTTTTTCAGTTCATCCTATTGGCTTGGCTCATCCGAAATAAGTATCATTCAAAAATGAGATTCTCAATGAATAGCTATATTATTGTATTTATAAATTTTGTTATTTTTATACCATCCATAATAAGATATGAATGAAACCTCCATTATTCTGGCTGGTTAAACTTCAATTTTTTTATTTCGTCTAATCTCTAAAAAATGTATAGATATTCAAGGAATATCTGGGGTTGTCGAAATGCGGATTACCTTCTTATTTTTATCATTTAGTGAGCATCTTGTATTTCATAAAAATTGGGGGCAATATAATCTTTACGTAAAGGCCATCCTATCCAACTTTCGGGCATTAAA